ATTTCCACCGTGGTGTCTGAGCGGAGACTCTTACCTTTTCTCGAATCATAGTAATATTATAAGATCATTGAATCATTTCTTTCTCTTGAAATGGGATCTTTTTGTCTATTTAAGTTTTCTTTTTTTACGTTTTGCTTTAGGGGGTCTACAGCCGTTGTGTGGTAGAGGGGTCATATCCTGTACAAAATATGGGATTATACCATTTCTAAAAATAGTTCGTACTGCTGCATCTTTTCCCCTCCCGGAACCATTTACCAGGACATTCGCGGCTCGCATACCTCGCTTCACTAACGGTTGAATAGCATATTCCATTGTAGTTTGGGCCGCAAAGGGTGTCCCCTTTCTTCTACCCTTGAATCCACAAGCGCCGGCGGAGGCCCAAATAGCCACGCGGCCCCTCCTATCTGTAATAGTAACAATTGTGTTGTTGCGAGTTACTTGAATGTGAATAATTCCTTTTCGTAGTCTACGCACTTTCTTACGCAGGCGGAAGTACCTCTTCCGTAAAGGACGAAAACTAGTAACGATTCGTACTTTTCTTCTAGGTTTTGCCATAGTTAAGCATATTCGAAATATAAAAATATAAGTTAGGATGGATATATCCATTTCATGTTAAAACAGATTTTTAACAGATTTTTCTTTTTTTTTTTTCAGATTTTCTATTATTTAGCTTTTCAAAATTCAAATTGTTTTTTTATAAAGATTATCGCTGTCTTTGTTTATGTCTCGGGTTATAACAAATTACTCGAAGTCGATTCTTCCTACGGATCAGTCGACATTTTGCACACATTTTACGGACGGAGGCCCCTACTTTCATAGTTCTTATTCCTTAACTTCGAATCGACTCATTGAAATTGGAAGAAAATAAGTTTCTTGAAATTTGGAGTTCAGGAAAAATCTTTTTTTTTATTTGCCAGACCATAAGTGATTCATTTATTTAGCTGTAACCCGCTCCCGCTCCGGCTTCCATTCCATTTGTGTATCATAAAGATTACCATATATAGCACAAAATTTCTCCACCCACTCCTTCTATCCGAGCTTCTCGGTCCGTGATTATACCTCGAGAAGTAGAAAGAATTGCAATCCCGACCCCGCCCAAAATCCTAGGAATTAGGTGAGATTTAGAATAGATTCGTCGACCCGGTCGACTTACTTGTTTTAAATTGAAAATAGTTTTATTTGGCCCCCCCCTATTCCTTCTATAGAAGAGGGTTAGAACCAAAAAGGATTTGTTGTTTTCCTGGTGTTTCCTCGCGTTTTTGATAAAACCCTCTCGTAAAAGGATTTTAACTACGTTTTCGGCCATGTTAGTAAATTCTATTCGAACCGTCTCTTTTTTAGCCATGTCGGCATTTCGTATAGAGGTTAATAGGTCAGAAATGGTGTCCTTACTCATAAAATTTTTGTTACCTTCGCATTTTGACATAATTCTAATCAACATGCTCCCCTTTTTTTAGGAATTTGGAAGGGTATATACGTGAGCCACAAGCCACTATACTGGTGAATCCTTATTGATTCAAATATGATATATTCTATCAAATAATAAAGTTTCCCTTTTCCTTTTTTAATTTAAAGACCTCTTGTCTTATATTACTTCAGGTGCTAATGAAATTATTTTGGTGAAATTTTTCTGTCTCAATTCGTAGGTCATCGCACCAAAAACGCGAGTTCCTTTTGGATTTCCTTTTTTATCAATGACAACAGCAGCATTATCGTCATATCGTATTACCAAACCGTCATCACGTTTGAGTTCTTTACAAGTGCGGACAATTACGGCTCTGATCACTTCGGATCTTTCTAGAGACATTTTTGGCGCTGCGTCCTTAATCACAGCAACAATAAGGTCCCCAATACGAGCATATCGTCGACCACTGGTTCCTATGATTCGAATACACATCAATTTCTGGGCACCGCTGTTGTCCGCTACATTCAAATAGGTCTGAGCTTGAATCATTTTTATTTATTTCTTATTTTTTTTTTAGGCTCCTTTTCGTTTTCAACGAAAGGGCGGAGTCAAAATAAAAGAAAGAAAATACTCTTTCAATTCAAAAACCTGCAATTGCAATTCTTTTTTTATCCCCAAGTCTTCCTTACTTTTGATTCGCCATTCCTATTCCGAATCCGAAATAAGGAATTGAGTTCGTATAGGCATTTTGGACCCAGCTATTGAAATAGCCCTTCTGGCTAGATTTTCGGCAACCCCACCCATTTCATAAAGTATTCTACCCGGTTTAACGACAGCTACCCAATATTCGGGGTTTCCTTTCCCCTTACCCATACGGGTTCCTGTGGATCTTATTGTAACCGGTTTATCTGGAAATATACGCACCCATATTTTTCCACCGCGACGTACATTTCGTGTTAGTGCTCGCCGACCTGCTTCTATTTGTCGAGATGTGAGCCAAGCGGGTTCAAGTGCTTGAAGAGCATATCTACCGAAAGAAATACGACTGCCTCGAGAGGATCTTCCTCTCATCCGTCCTCTATGTTCTTTTCGGAATTTTGGTCTTTTTGGGCTAAGCATAAAAATTATATCCAATGATAAATCCAATTCTTATTTAACCTTCTAGAATTTTTGCATTTTTTTTGTTGAACAAAAGCAGAAGGAGGGGCCTTAGTCATTTTGTGTTCTATTATTGGATAGAAATGGAAGGAAGGACAGAGAAATTTGTCTTTTTAGAATTGGAACGACTCGCTCGTTATTCGCTTTCGGGGCCATAATCCTTGTGTTTGTGTAGGAGAGATGGCCGAGTGGTTCAAGGCGTAGCATTGGAACTGCTATGTAGGCTTTTGTTTACCGAGGGTTCGAATCCCTCTCTTTCCTCACCTTCCCCCAATTCGCCAATGCAATGTTAATGGCTGCAATGTATCAAATAACAATGGATTTCATTATTTCAAGAATTCGCCCTTTCTTGCATATGGATTCTCGATTCCTAATTTCTGTGGCATTAGAAAAATGCTGGAAAGAGCATACAGGGATAAAGATTTCTTTACGGATCCACGATACATGAATGAGAGAAAAACCTCCGATCGCTTGAACTCCTGCCCACGAAAGGAGGGAATTGCCTGAACCCTTGTTTTGTTCTTATCTTCGTTAGGGTAAAATTTTAAATTTTACGAGAATAATATTCTACAACCAAAAATTCATTTATTTTCAACCCGACCCATTCCCTATCTATTATTTGATTGACTAACCCCTTATATTGACGTCGGTGAGTAGTCAAATGCTTTGGCAATGCCTTACGGGGGGCTGCATCAAGATAATTTTGAATCAGAGCTCTTGATTTTTCTTTCTCCCTTGCTGTAATAATATCCCGGGGTTTGCAGCGATAACTTGGTATATCGACTACGTGGCCGTTTACTAAAATATGTCTATGATTAACCAATTGGCGGGCCCGAGGAATAGTAGAAGCCATACCCAATCGAAAAAGGGTATTATCCAAACGCATTTCAAGTAATTGTAGTAAAACTTGGCCCGTCGGCCCCTTGGCTTTTCCGGCGATACGAACGTATTTAAGTAATTGGCGTTCTGTAAGACCATAATGAAAACGCAATCTTTGTTTTTCTTCTAAACGAATACGATATTGAGATTTTTTCCTACTAGAGCGCGGTGGCTTTATAGAACGAGAATTACTTTTCGAATTCTTTTTGGGAATTCTACTTCTTTTAGTTAGTCCCGGTAAAGCCCCCAGGCGGCTTATTTTTTTGAAACGAGGTCCTCGGTAATGCGACATAAAAAGAAAAGTCCCCCCCTTTTTTCATAAACCTAAATTAAAACGGAACTCAATGATAAATGAAAAATGAAGCGAAAGCATTGAAATATTGTATTACTATTACATTGTAGTATAAAGAATAATGAGATGAAGTCTAGCAATATTCGGACCTTTTTATTGGATACATAAAAATGAAAATTGAAAGGGGGAGTCCCTCTTGCTTTCTTTGGCGGGGATCTAACTCCTTCGATTTTGATTCCTAATTTAAGTTCCTACGGCGGGTCATCGGCCCTTGGACAAGGGCCAAGGGGGGGCCCTTTCCGCAGCCCTTTCAATCTTATGTGATTTTAAGCATTATCATATCAATTCTGTTGTCAAAGAACTAAAAAAAGGCCGGCTATCGGAATCGAACCGATGACCATCGCATTACAAATGCGATGCTCTAACCTCTGAGCTAAGCGGGCTCAACTTCAACTAACAAAGAGAAATTTTGTATCCATAGGAAGGCAGTAAACTGCAAGGGTCGTGGCTATTAAAATGAACTATTCCACGCATTCTTAGCTATAATGAATATTCTATATATCAAGAATATCCATTTTATAGAATAAGGAGTCCATTCTATTAATAGATAATAAGAGACTATATAATAAGAAGAAACTTTTCAAATAAATATTTGATATTTTAGAGCGGAACACACCCCATCCGTATAACCATTACAATTAATAGAATAGAGCCATCCGTATAGTATATAGTATAAACCATATAGTATAAAATGGATAGTAATTTCTCAACTATATCTTTACCAATAAACCAATAAAAAATATCTTCATTTTAATTAGAAAGAAGCAAGCTTTTCTTTTTTATTGAATTGAATTCAAAGGAGTATTTTCAATTTTTTGAATTTTTTTTTTTTTTTATTCAATTCTATATTCATTTCTATTAATTCTATTATTATATAATAAATCTAAATTTTATATATTTTTTATAGTAAATAGTAAATCTATTCGACTATCTTAAAATTATCTAATTCGAATAGATTCATATTTCATTTTTATTTTAATAAATAGAACCTAAAATGCCCGTTTTATTTATCCCATTTGCATTTTTTTATGTTATATAGCATAGCATTTGCTCTAAGATCTAAGAAAGGTAAGAAAAAAAAATGAAATTAACAAGAAAAAAAGCAATTCAGATCATAGTCAGACATCTCTCCGTTTTCATTCGAAAAGTGAAAGCTAAAGATAAAGAAAAGACGAAAAAAAAAAGAAAGAGCGGTCCCGGTATCCGCGAGTATTCCAAATTAGATCTCAAAAATGAGAGGAAAGGGCGTATATACCTTGTTGTTGAATATATGGATCTATCCATCTAGATTGAGTTGCGAGTACAGAAAGGATAGAATCCTTTTGGACCAAAGATGCTCTTCGATAGAATAGAGATGAAAGAAAGCAGGCAATAAAAAAAAAAAAAAAATGGGAGACCTTTCGAGATTCGATATAGGAATAGGCATCGATCGAATTCTACTGAATTCAACGGTTCTAGCCTAAATGAAAGAGAGGGGGAAGGCTCTCATAATGCATAATGAGATCCTAATTTCAAAAATCTGAAAAAAAAAAATCTCAACTCAAAACAAAAAGGGAGGGGGGGTATGGCGGAATTGGTAGACGCAACGGACTTAATTGGATTGAGCCTTAGTAGGGAAACTTACTAAGTGATAACTTTCAAATTCAGAGAAACCCTGGAATAAAAAAGGGGTAATCCTGAGCCAAATCCTCTTTTACGAAAATAAAGAGGGGATCAGAAAGCGAGAATAAAAAAAGGATAGGTGCAGAGACTCAATGGAAGCTGTTCTAACAAATGGAATCGGCCGCGCTGGCCTTGGTAAAGGAAGCCTTCTAGCGAAACTTCAGAAAGGACGCGGATAAACGTATACGTATATACATACACGTACGGAAGGATTGCTTCAAAGGATTTCAAATGATTCATGAGGACCCGATTCCGTATATATGAGGAATCCTTTTATCCTTATATATCGAAAGTAAAAGAATCGAATAGGCACCATGGCCCCACAGTCTGATGGATCCTTTGAATAACTTATTAATCGGACGAGAATAAAGAGAGAGTCCCGTTCTACATGTCGATAAGGGCAAGAATGAAATTTAAAGTAAGAGGAAAATCCGTTGACCTTACAAGGTCGTGAGGGTTCAAGTCCCTCTACCCCCAAAAAGGTTCCTTTGACTCCCTAACTCTTGACTTTTGCCTTGAAATTGAAAAAGCAGTTTCAAAATTCGTTATCTTTCTCATTTCTTCTCCTTTTTCACAAAAGTACCAGATGGGCCGCTTTTTCCTCTTATCAGAAGTCTAGTGGTATAGATGATAGACGTACAAAGGGGGTGGCCCGGGAATCCTCATTTGATTTGTTGAAGGATTCTGAATCCATATTATTAGATGAAACTTGCAAAGCCCTCTTTTTTTTAGGATCTAAGAAATTGGGGGCCTGTAAAAGATTTGAAATACTTTTTTCGTCATTTTAATTGACAGAAACTCAAGTCATCCAGTAAAATAAGGGGTGCTGCATTGGAAATGGTCGGGATAGCTCAGCTGGTAGAGCAGAGGACTGAAAATCCTCGTGTCGCCAGTTCAAATCTGGTTCCCGGCAATTTAGATGGGTCTCTACTCTAGCAAATTTATTGCTAGAGGGTTGCGAAGGTCCTCGAAATGGACCTCTTTTTTTTATTTGTTCATACTGTGCTTCCTTTCACTCAAAAAGACTGTTAGTGAATCTTTTATCTTTTTATAAATTTTCCGCAAATTCTACAAAAAGGGGGTTTCAATTCTTACTTAGTTGGTTGAAAGACCTAGCCAAAAATCGAGTCTAGAGTAGTTGCGTTGCGGGGTGGGAGTCGCCAAGATCCATCGCAGATAGAGTACAAATAGAATCTCGATCCTTTTTTTTTCATTTCTTTGCGTTTTCTTTCATAGTTTCCCCCCCGCATAACCTTCTAGAGCCTTTTTTTTTAAGCCCTGCGCGCGGTACAAAGTTAAAGTTTCTGGTACAGAATGCTTTTTTAGTTTTAGTTCATCCTATTCCTATATGGTTCGACTCAGCCGAAATAAGTATCTTCCAAATCCAAATTTGAGAATCTCACTGAATTCCTAATTATCTTTTCTTTTTTGTATTTAGCCTACCCATAACACGACGGAGGCCTCGATTACTCTATTTGACCCAGAAAAGGGCGTATAAAGATTCCTTAAATACCCGGAGTTCGAGAAATGACGATTTCTTTCTTTTCTTCTCATTTCAATGAGCGTCTTGTATTTCATAAAAATTAGGAGCAAGGTAATCCTTACGTAAGGGCCACCCTATCCAACTTTCCGGCATTAAAATACGGCTCAGCCGTGGATGATTATCATAAGAGATTCCCAACATATCATAAGATTCCCTTTCTTGAAAATCCGCACTTTTCCAAACCCAGAAAATGGACGGAATTCCAGGATTATTCCTTGGAACAAATACTTTTATGCATACCTCTTCCGGCTGATCCACACCACATTCTACTCTCGTAAGATGGTAGACACTGGCCAAGAGCCCGCCTGGTGCTACATCATAAGCACATTGGGAACGTAGATAATTGTAACCATATACATATAAAATAACAGCGATGGACTGCCAATCCTCTGGCTTTATTTGTACAGTCTCTATTCCTTGATAATCGAAGCCCAAGGACCTATGAACTAGCCCATGTTTGACTAGCCAAGCAGACAAGGGACCCTGCATCTTTTTTATCTC